GGAATCCGAAGATGAAGAGAGAAACAAAGAATATCACCACTGTGTAAACGAAGAGTTTGAGAGTAAGCATTAATAAAAAATCTCCAAGATAAGATCATTTTTGGTAAAAAGGGAATAGATTATCCATTTTTATACCACATATTCCATTTTTACACCAAACCAAGAAATAAAGTGGTTTCTATAAACGAAATGAATTTTCATAAATAAACGAAATGAATTTTCATAAATTCTTTTGTAATATGTAATAAGGCTTTGTAATGTAAAATGTAATAAGGCGTAAGGCTCTTTCGGTATGAAAATTATCTTTCATGCGCGCAATTTGTTATTGCGGGGACCCTATGATAGGGTCCTTGTTCACTGGAAATAGAAGGTCAGAATGAGGAAATGCGGTGATCTAGATTCATCGCGCTTATCCAAGAATTTTCATGTTTGAATTGAGGGTTCATAATGTAAGACTTATCTGATCTTATCAATTTATTATTAGAATCTTCTTTTTTTTTTATTGAATAAATCATGAATGTTTGTCGGACAGTATTAAGGATCTCATCGAAAACTTACAGCAGCTTGCCAAACAAAGGCTAAGAGCAAAAAGAACAAAGGTATGACTGGCATAACATCTACGATTGGATTGAAAAAAGCGTAAGCCTCGGGCAATTTGGCAAAGAAAAAATGACTCGAATGAAGTATAGAATTAAGATAGAGACAGATCAAATTAAAGATATTAAGCATAACAAATGTTTCATTCTTGGGGATAATTGTATTTTGATTGAGTTATCGGTATAAGGTAAAAATAAAGAAAGTTAAAATAGACCAAAAATCCTTCTTTTTCTTTGATTTGACTAACCCAATCAAAAATCCTTCAATTCTTAATAGAAGGAATCATACTTTCATACAATATCTTAATTGAATTATATGTAATGATCAATAAATAAAGTTCAATTTTACAACTAGACGTGTTAAATCTTAGCAACACTCGAACGGATTCCCGGGCGGGCATTGACGAACAACCAATACCTATATTAGTATTTATTAGTGTTGAATAGAAATCTAAATGGGGCGTGGCCAAGTGGTAAGGCAACGGGTTTTGGTCCCGCGACTCGGAGGTTCGAATCCTTCCGTCCCAGGGCCCTCCAATTGTATCAGAATAAAGATTCTTTTCTATTTTAAATCTTCTGTTTAAGAGTGTAATGTTTATTTAATAGTTCCTTGTTTCCGATTTCTAATGATTCATATAAAAATATCTTTTACTTTCTTTCTCACAAACCCAATTGAGTGCCGATGACATACAGAATCTATTTGTGATCTAGCTGGGATAGTAATATGGGGTTAATAAAATTTTATTCTTGTTGAGACTTCTCCACATAAACCATACATAATAAAAAATAAACTTATGTATTATTATGTATCGATTGAGCCAATGATTATTCATGATTCCATATTGAATCAATTCCATACCGGTTCCAAACTAGAGGAATGTTATGGTAAAACTTCGTTTAAAACGATGTGGTAGAAAGCAACGTGCGACTTGAAGGACATGATCGGTTGTGGATGCTTACATCCACCATTTTTTATATAGGAATTATGAGGTGCTCTTGGCTTGACATAGTTTGTTCTGTTCTACTAGAACCCCATTTGGTTGAGTTGTGAGTTAAATGGTACACGATGGAGCTCGAGCAGAAAAGATGAATTTCTCAGAGGTAAGGGTCTAGGGTTAATGTCAATCAATAAGTTGGAACAACTTCGTAAGCATATCTTCGATATAGAAATGGAAAAGATTCCATTCTAACAAAATCTCCCTTTGGATTTGAAACTTTTGTTGGAATTGGGAAAACTATTTCGATCAAAAGTGTATCACACGGGAATCAACCATTCATATGATTTTTCGATAGTCAATAAATCACAAAAGGTATGTTGCTGCCATTTTGAAATGATTAAGGATCACCGAAGTAATGTCTAAACCCAATGATTCAAAACAAAGATAAACGATCCTGGAACAAGAAAATGCCATTTTCAATTGTCTCAACTGAGCAGAATAGAAAAATGGATTCTAAAGGAGACAAAAAATGGGTTAGAGACAGCTCAATAAATGAAATGCCAAGCCAAGGATTCAGGATTTTCCTTTGAACTCTTTGAGAATTATCCAACTCGAGTTATAAGTACGAATGATTTTATTCTTTTCGGTTTTTTTGGGGAAGGAAAAATAAAAAACAAAAAAAAAAAAAAATATTTACTTTAATTACTTTAATTGCATTTTTGATTTTATGGATCTATTTGTCACTCGATCTATATACTATGTATGACATGAATTAGAATCATTCTTTCTCGAGCCGTACGAGGAGAAAGCCTCCTATACGTTTCTAAGGGGGGAATTTTTGATCTATATCTATCCCAATGAGCCATCTATCGAATCGTTGCAATTGATGTTCGGTCTCGAAGAGAAGGAAGAGATCTTCGGAAAGTTGGTTTTTATGATCCGATAAAGAATCAAACCTATTCAAATGTTCCTGCTATTCTATATTTCCTTGAAAAAGGCGCTCAACCTACGGGAACCGTCCATGATATTTCAAAGAAGGCAGAGATATTTAAGGAACTTCGCGTTAATTACACGAAATCAAATAATTAAATTATAATTATATAGTAAAAAAAATCAAAAAAAATGAGGAGAGGAATTGGAATTATTTAATTTATATTCTATTTTATATATAATATATAAATAACTTATATTTTATATATAATATATCTAAAAAAAAATGGATTTATTATATGCAGAGATGATATGAGAGGGATAGAAAAGAGTAAATATATGAACTAACAGAATCAAAAAATTGTGGGCTTCAATCGGGTAGTTTTTGGTGTGGTGATACTCCACTAAAAAAATGGGACGAGCTTGCTTCTTGATTCTCTATGTATTGAATGTAATGTAGGTTATCTATGAAGTGCCAATCCAACACAAGTCATTATTACTCTATCCCTCTTATATGATAATATCGTATATAAATATGATATTTAGGAGGATTTTATGAAAAATATAGAATTCGAATGTTTTATAAAAACATTTTTTTTATAGGGGTGTTGTTTTTCTCGGTTTTATTACATTTTGTTGTAACAGACAGAAACCCAATTTTTCGGATTTGTTGAATTTTTCTCTAATAAAAAATGATAACATCAACTTAGACCTTGAATTTGAAGGGGGCGTCGACCCCCTAGGGCTCAAATTCAAAATGGATTCGCAAGCGGGTGCTCGGCTTCCCGCCAATCCTGGAGCGGCGGCTCTAGATCGCCTAGGGAGCAAATTCCTGTTACTACGAGTAGTGAATATCTTCTCGAAACGGGCCTACACAAAAGGGAAATAGATTAAATTCGCCGGCCGAATATAAAAGCTACATTGAGTGTGCACGACATATTATCTTATCGTGGATGCCGAATTTGATCGGTTTAACACCGGTCTAGAGCAGGACGAACTCCTATTGGGTCTCAGAAGGAACCCAAAATCTATTCACCCACTAATAAATGAGTGGCTCATACGGCCCGGCCCGTATTTAAAAGACGGTAGACGCCCGAGGAATCGCGACTAAAGACAGAGATTAGGATTGGAATGGAAGCCAGCCAGAGAGCGGTTGAGCTCTCTGGCAACCTATTGGTGGATCAAAAAGGGGGGCGGAGACCTTCTTTTACGCATTGGGGAACCCCAATGACCAAGGATTGGATACCCAGGTCGTTTTTTGAATCCCTGCTATTGGAATCTGGGTCCGGATTCTCATCCGGGAGCGGGTTCCCTTCCTTACTACACAGATCCACTTGGCCGCTTGGATCCATGGGTTCATGTTCAGATGCTTACCAGGATCCCCCTTTCGGGCCCTGAACAATGGGATTCGAAGGGGAATGAACGAAGCCTTCGAACAGAAGACTCGAATGTGGAACGAGGTTCACCGGTCTTGCGAATGAGCTTCCACACCCCCCGGTCAATGGGAACTATATGGAAAAGAGGGACTTGATTGAGATCGTTGGTTCGATGGATCTAGTTCATTACTTTCCCCATTTACTTCGGATATAAGATATACGATAAGGGGAACGTAATATACAACGTAATATACTATGATCATGTCAGATCATGCAATATTCACTCGGCTAAGTAATTAGAATCGTATATTTATGATCTTGAAGTCGGTTGGTTAATAGTACTTAACTTTTATAGTAGAGTAGAATAACTGTATTCTAATTATACTTATACAAGGGCGTCTCCAGGGAAAAGATAAAAAAAAAAATAGAATCGACCGTTCGAGTATTCAAAATATAGAGGTAAAAATGGGAGTAAGAGAAGCATATATATGTGGGATATATCCATCCATATTGAATTGCAGATACATCAATGATAGAATCATTTTTGATTGGACTAAATACAAATACAGGTCCTACAATATATGAAAGAAAATAGACAAGAAATCAAACAAATAGGAAGAAATTTTCTTATATAGAAATGCATATAGAATTCAATCAATGTAAATGGCTCCAGAATAAATGAACAAACAAAAGAAGGGGATATGGCGAAATTGGTAGACGCTACGGACTTGATTGGATTGAGCCTTGGTATGGAAACATACTAAGTGATAACTTTCAAATTCAGAGAAACCCTGGAATAAAAAATGGGCAATCCTGAGCCAAATCCTTTTTTCAGAAAACAAAAAGGGTTCAGAAAGCAAGAATCAATCAAAAAGGATAGGTGCAGAGACTCAATGGAAGCTGTTCTAACGAATAGAGTTGACTGGGTTGGTTGATCGAGGAATCCTTCTATTGAAACTCCAGAAAGGATTAACCCATATATGTAATATAATATCAAAGATTAATTGAGATCCAAAATTTTATATGCAAAATGGAAGAATTCTTGTGAATCGATTCCAAGTTAAAGTAAGAATCGAATATTCACTGATCAAATCAGTCACTCCATAGTCTGTCTGATAGATCTTTTAAAGAACTAACTAATTGGACGAGAATAAAGATAG